TTTTTACATTTTATATTTATAGAAAAAATTATTATATACGGTTTTATACTAATTTATTAGTATAAGACTTCTAAAATTTTATTTTATTATATTAAATATTTAATGTATATATATATATATATAATATAATAAATTATTGAAAAAATTAATATTAATTATTTTAATATAATATAATTTGGCTAAATTATAAAATTTTATATAGCCATTTTATATTTACATTTAATATTATGAAGAAAATAGGAAAGAAATTATTAATTGATTTATAGACATATTTTAAATTATTAAATAATTATATATACATTAGATATTTTAATATATAAAAAAAAAAAAAAAAAATCTATGTGTAAAATTTCATATATAAATAAATTTTTATAGTTTAAAGGAATTTAATATGAGTTTATTTTACATATAAATTTTAGTGGTAAATTTTAATTATTTGGATAATATTTAAAGGATAGAAGTAGTAATTAATATTAAAAATTTAAGAAATTAAGATTTAGTAATATTAAAATTAATAACTAATTTTGTGCCAGCAGTTGCGGTTATACAAAAATTAAATTAAATTTTATTAGTAATTATATAATAAAATAAAATTTATAATTTAAAATTTAAATTATTAGGTGAAATTTTAATTTAATAAAAAATTATTAATTATTATGAATTAATAAATTTTATAAAAAACTAGGATTAGATACCCTATTATTAAAAAATTAAAGAAATAATACTAAAAGAGTAAGTAAAATTTTATTGAAACTTAAATAACTTGGCGGTATTTTAGTTCATTCAGAGGAATCTGTTTATTAATTGATAATCCACGAATAAATTTACTTAATTTATTATTTTGTATATCGTTGTTTAAAAAATATTTTTTAATAATTAATAATATTTTAAATTTTAAATAAAAAATTAAATCAGATCAAGATGCAGATTATAATTAAGAATATAATGGATTACAATAAATTTATTTATTATGAATTTTAAGTAGAATAATTTAATTGAAAGTGGATTTGAATGTAATTTTATTTAAATTAATAAGATGATTTATAATTAAAATATGTACATATTGCCCGTCGCTTTCATAATATAAGTTGAAATAAGTCGTAACAAAGTAGAGGTACTGGAAAGTGTTTCTAGAAAGATCGAATTAGAGCTTGAAAAGTATTTCATTTACATTGAAAAGATTATTAATTTATTTAATTAATTTGAGGGGGAAAAATTAATAAAATAAAAAATAATAAAAAAAATTTTAATATTAAAATATATTTAATGGGGGTTAAAGTATTTTTAATAGAAAAAATTTTAAAATTTATAGTTAATTAGTATTGTAAAAGAATTTTGAAATAATTGAAAAATAATTTTTTAAAAAGTAAATTTAATTTATTGTATCTTGTGTATCAGAGTTTATTAATAAATTTTTAAAGTTTTAAATTTCTCGAATTTGAAAGAGTTAATTAATTAATAGAGTTATTGTAGTATAAATATTCTTAATAGTTAATTAGAAATGAAATGTTAATCGTTTTTAAATATATCTAGTTTTTTTAGAAAAAAATTTAATTTTTTATTTAATTAAAAATTTAAATAAATGATTATTTAAATTTTTAATTAAATAAAATAATTTAAGGGATAAGCTTTAAATTAAAATTTTATAATTAATTAATAATTTATTTAAAAATTTTATAATTTATATTGTTAATAAATTTTATTTTATTATAAATAATTTTAAATAAATAAAAATTTAATTTTAATTTAATTTTTTATAAAAAAATTTAATATAGCAAAAAATTTAAAGAAATTATGATAAAATTAGTAAAATAAAATTAATTTTTAAAAGTTATTTTTAAAAATTATTATTAAGGAATTCGGCAAAAATTTATATTCACTTGTTTATCAAAAACATGTCTTTTTGTTAATAATTTAAAGTCTAATCTGCCCACTGATGTAATATTGAAGGGCTGCAGTATTTTGACTGTACAAAGGTAGCATAATCATTAGTCTCTTAATTGGTGACTTGTATGAAGGATTGGATGAGATATAAGCTGTCTTGATAATATTTAATTGAATTTAATTTTTTATTTAAAAAGTTAAAATAATTTAAAAAGACGAGAAGACCCTATAGAGTTTTATATTAAATTAAATTAAAATTATTTATATAATTATTAATATAGATTTAATTTTAGTATTTTGTTGGGGTGACAAAAAAATAAATAAAACTTTTTTTATTATTTACATAAATAAATGAATTTTTGATCCAATTTTATTGATTAAAAGAAAAAATTACCTTAGGGATAACAGCGTAATTTTTTTTTTTAGTTCTTATAAGAAAAAAAGTTTGCGACCTCGATGTTGGATTAAGATAAAATTTAAATGCAAAAGTTTAAAATTTTTGATCTGTTCGATCATTAAAATCTTACATGATCTGAGTTCAAACCGGTGTAAGCCAGGTTGGTTTCTATCTTTTAAAAATTTTAATATTTTAGTACGAAAGGATTGAATATTATAATTAAATTAAAATATTAGGAATTTTATTAATTTTTTTTATTCAAGTAAAAAATTAAAATGGAAAGGCTATTTTGGCAGAAAAAATGTGATGATTTTAGAAGTCATGAATGTATAATTTATTATATAGATAGTATAATGTATATAATAGATTTATATTTGATTTTTATTGGATTATTAATTTTAATTGTTGGGGTAATAGTAGGAATTGCTTTTTTGACTTTATTAGAGCGTAAAGTATTAGGGTATATTCAAATTCGTAAAGGGCCTAATAAGTTAGGTATAGTTGGGTTATTACAACCTTTTTCTGATGGTATTAAATTATTTACGAAAGAACAAACTTATCCTAATTATTCAAATTATTTTTGTTATTATTTTTCTCCGGTAGTTAGTTTTTTAATATCTTTATTAATTTGGATATTAATTCCTTATTATTTTAATATAGTTAGTTTTAATTTAGGAGTTTTATTTTTTTTTTGTAGAATTAGTTTAGGTGTTTATACAGTTATAATTGCTGGTTGATCTTCAAATTCTAATTATGCTTTATTAGGGGGATTACGAGCGGTAGCTCAAACAATTTCTTATGAAGTAAGATTAGCTTTAATTTTTATATCTAGTTTATTAATAATTATAGATTTTAATTTTTGGATATTTTTTAAATATCAAAAACTAATTTGATTTATTTTTTTCATATTTCCTTTATCTTTGTGTTGGGTTTCTTCAATAATGGCTGAAACTAATCGTACTCCTTTTGACTTTGCTGAAGGGGAGAGAGAGTTAGTATCAGGGTTTAATGTAGAATATAGAAGAGGAGGTTTTGCTTTAATTTTTTTAGCAGAATATTCTAGTATTTTATTTATAAGATTTTTATTTGTTTTAGTTTATTTAGGGGGTTATGTTTTAAATTTAATATTTTATTTAAAATTAACTTTAATTTCTTTTTTATTTATTTGGATTCGAGGAACATTACCTCGTTATCGTTATGATAAGTTAATATATTTAGCTTGAATAGGGTATTTACCTGTTGCTTTAAATTTTTTATTATTATTTATAGGAATTAAAATTTTTTTAATATAAATGAATTATTTTTAGTATAATTTTAAATTAATAGAATAAGTTATTCTTTCTTAAGTTTTCAAAACAAATGCTTTTAAAAGCTTATTAATTAAAAATTATTTATTGAATAAAAGTTTGTCTCAATAAATTCTAATTAAAGGATTTAAGATAAAATATAAAAAATATAAAATTGTTAATAATTGTCCTGTGATAATATAAGGAGCTTCTACAGGACGAGCTCCAATTCAAGTTAATAAGATTACTATTATTACAAAGATTCAAAATATAAATTGATTAATTGGGTAAAATTGTAAACCTTGAATTTTTTTTAAAAATGTTAAAGGTAAAATAATTAAAATTAAAATAGATATTACTAAAGCAATTACTCCTCCTAATTTATTAGGGATTGATCGTAGAATAGCATAGGCAAAAAGAAAATATCATTCTGGTTGAATATGGATAGGAGTAACTAATGGGTTAGCTGGAATGAAATTATCAGGATCTCCTAATAAGTAGGGGTTAGATAAAGTTAATATTAATAGAAGTATTATTAAAATTAAAAATCCAATTAAATCTTTATATGTAAAATAGGGGTGAAAGGGGATTTTATCTATATTACTATTAAGTCCTAAAGGGTTATTAGAACCTGTTTGATGTAAAAATAATAAATGAATTATTGTTAATATTAAAATAATAAATGGTAGAAGAAAATGAAATGTATAAAATCGGGTTAGGGTAGCGTTATCTACAGCAAATCCCCCTCAAATTCAATTAACTAGTATAGTTCCTAAATAAGGGATAGCTGAAAGAAGATTAGTAATTACAGTTGCTCCTCAAAATGATATTTGACCTCAGGGGAGTACATAACCTATAAAAGCAGTTGCTATTAATATAAATAAAATAATTACTCCAATAAATCAAGTATATTTAAGGTTAAAAGATTCATAATAAATTCCTCGGCCAATATGAAGATAAATACAAATAAAGAAAAAAGATGCTCCATTGGCATGAATAGTTCGAATTAATCAACCATAATTTACATTTCGACAAATATAGTTAACACTAAAAAAAGCTAATTCAATATTTGCTGTATAGTATATAGTTAAGAAAAGACCTGTTAAAATTTGGATTATTAAACATAAAGCTAATAAAGATCCAAAGTTTCATCATATAGAGATATTTGAGGGGGATGGTAAATCGATCAAAGATCCATTAATAATTTTTAAAATAGGATGAGTTTTTCGAATAGGGAGAAATTTAGTTATCATTTTTTATTTAAAAATTAGTTCGTAAAGGTCCATAAAAAATATTAGTAATTTTCACTATTGCTACTAAAGTAATAAATAAGTAAATAATTAATAAGTATGTAATTAAAAAATTTTGATTATTGTATAATTTATTTAAATTAATTTTGTTTTCATTTAAAAATATAATTGAATTTCTAAAATTAATTATTTCTGAGTTATTAATATTAAAATTTATTCAATTTAAGTTATTTCAAAATAAAATTATTATTAAAGTAGAAAAAAATATTATAAAAAAAATAAACATTTTTATGTTTAAATTAAATGAGAATAATTCATTAGAGGCAATTCTAGAAACATAAATAAATAAAACTAATAATCCACCCAGAAATGTTAAAAAAAGAATATATGAAAATCAATAAGTTTTAATTATTATTCCGGATAATAAACAAGTAAGTAGAGTTTGAATTAAAATTATTAATCCTATAGATAAAGGATGGTTAAGAAAATATATAATAAAAGAAAAAAAAATGATTAATCTAGATAAAATAATTTTTGTTATTTCAAAGAATAGTTTAATAAAAATAGTAATTTTGGAGATTACAGATAGGAATAAATTCTTTCTTTGAAGTTTCAAAAGAAAAGTTCTTAATTTTGGTTTACAAGACCAATGTTTTTTTTAAACTATAAAAACTTACTTATTTTAATGATAATTATATATAATTTATTGGTTATTTTTATTATGTTTATTATTGGAAATTTAATTTTTGTTTCAAAAAATAAACATTTATTAATTGTTTTATTAAGTTTAGAGTTTATTGTTTTAAGAATTTTTTTTATTTTATTATTATATTTAAGATTAATTGAATATGATTTATATATATTAATAGTTTTTTTGGTATTTACTGTTTGTGAAGGAGCTCTAGGTTTATCTATTTTAGTTTCAATAATTCGTACTCATGGAAATGATTATTTTCAAAGATTTAGTTTATTATAATATATGTTAAAATTTTTAATAATAATAATTTTTATAATTCCTTTATGTTTAAAACAAAATATTTTTTGAATGGTTCAAATATTAATTTTTTTAATGTCTTATTTATTTATAAATTTAACTATTAATTTAAATTTATTTTCTAATTTAAGATATTTTTATTCTTGTGATTTAATTTCTTTTGGTTTAATTTTATTAAGAATTTGAATTTGTGGTTTAATGGTTATAGCAAGAGAAAATTTACTAAAATTAAATTTTTATTATAATTTTTTTTTATTTAATGTTATTTTTTTATTAATTATATTATATTTAACTTTTAGAGTAATAAATTTATTTATATTTTATTTATTTTTTGAGGGGAGTTTAATTCCAACTTTATTATTAATTATTGGTTGAGGGTATCAACCTGAGCGTATTCAAGCAGGAATATATTTATTATTTTATACATTATTTGCTTCTTTACCTTTATTTATAGGTATTTTTTATATTTTTAATAATATAAATAGAATAATAATTTATTTTTTAAAGTTTTATAATTTAAATTATTTATTATTATATTTAAGAATAGTTATTGCTTTTTTAGTAAAAATACCTATATATTTTGTTCATTTATGATTACCTAAAGCTCATGTAGAAGCTCCTGTTTCTGGATCTATAATTCTAGCTGGGATTATATTAAAATTAGGGGGATATGGGTTATTACGAGTTTTAATTTTTTTACAAAAAATTAATTTAAAATTGAATTATATTTGAATTAGTGTTAGATTATTAGGAGGGTTTTATATTAGATTAAAGTGTTTTTGTCAAGTAGATATTAAATCTTTAATTGCTTATTCTTCTGTTGCTCATATAAGAATTGTAATTGGGGGTATTATAGTAATAAATTATTGGGGTTATAATGGTTCTTATATTTTAATAATTGGACATGGATTGTGTTCATCTGGAATATTTTGTTTAGCTAATATTAGATATGAACGACTTCATAGTCGAAGTATATATATTAATAAGGGTTTAATGAATTTTATACCTTCTATGAGATTATGGTGATTTTTATTATTATCTTCTAATATAGCAGCCCCTCCTTCATTAAATTTAATAGGGGAAATTAGATTAATCAATGCTATAATAAGATGATCTTATTTTTCTATGATTTTATTAATATTAATTTCGTTTTTTAGAGCAGGGTATAGATTATATTTATTTTCTTTTACTCAACATGGTAAATTTTATCAAGGTTTATACAGATTTTATATAGGGGTATCTCGGGAGTATTTAATATTATTTTTACATTGATTTCCTTTAAATTTAATAATTTTAAAGGTAGATTATTCAATAATTTGATTTTAATATTTAAATAATTTAATAAAAATATTGATTTGTGGAGTCAAAAATATGGTAAATATCATTTTAAATTATTTTTTATAAGAATTATTCAATTTGTTTTATTTCTTTTATTTTTTTATTTATATACAGTATATTGAATTTTATTTTTATAATTTATTTTATTATAAATGATTTAGTTTATTTTTTTGAATGGGAGATTATTACTTTAAATTCTGTATCTATTGTTATATCAATTTTATTTGATTGGATATCATTATTATTTATAATGTTTGTTTGTTTAATTTCTTCTGTTGTTATTTATTATAGAAAAAGATATATAAGTTCTGAGTTAAATTTAGATCGATTTATTATTTTAGTATTATTATTTGTATTTTCTATAATTTTATTAATTATTAGTCCAAATATTATTAGTATTTTATTAGGGTGAGATGGTTTGGGGTTAGTTTCTTATTGTTTAGTTATTTATTATCAAAATCTTAAATCTTATAATGCTGGGATATTAACAGCTTTAACTAATCGAATTGGGGATGTATTTATTTTAATAGTAATTTCTTGAATATTAAATTATGGAAGATGAAATTATATTTTTTATTTAGAATTTATAAATAATGATTTAGAGATAAAAATTATTGGAGTTATAATTATTTTAGCGGCAATAACAAAAAGAGCTCAAATTCCATTTAGTTCTTGATTACCAGCGGCAATAGCAGCTCCAACTCCTGTTTCTGCTTTAGTGCATTCTTCTACTTTAGTTACTGCTGGAGTTTATTTATTAATTCGATTTAATATATTATTAATTGATATATTTTTTTTTAAAATTTTATTATTATTATCTATTTTAACTATATTTATAGCTGGAATTTCAGCTAATTATGAATTTGATTTAAAAAAGATTATTGCTTTATCAACTTTAAGACAATTAGGTTTGATAATAAGAATCTTAAGAATGGGATTTCCTGATTTAGCTTTTTTTCATTTATTAACTCATGCTATATTTAAGGCGATATTATTTATATGTGCTGGAGTAGTTATTCATATGATAAATGATATTCAAGATATTCGTTATATAGGGGGTATTAGATTATTTATCCCATTAACATCATTATGTTTAAATATTTCTAATATAGCTTTATGTGGTATTCCCTTTTTAGCGGGGTTTTATTCAAAAGATTTAATTTTAGAAATAGTGAGTTTTAGTAGATTAAATTTTTTAGTATTTTTTTTTTATTATATTTCTACAGGATTGACAATGTTTTATACTTTTCGTTTAATTATATATACTATAATTATAGATTTTAATTTAATATCTATTTATAATTTATATGATGAAGATTTTATTATATTAAAAAGTATAATAGTTTTATTATTTATAAGAGTAATTAGTGGAAGATTTTTAAGATGAGTAATTTTTTCTTATCCTTATATGATTTATTTGCCTTTTAATATAAAGATAATAGTAATTTATGTTAGATTATTAGGTGGAATTTTTGGGTATTTAATTAGAAATATAAATATTTATAGTGTAAATAAATTTTTAATAACTTATAATTTAAGAAATTTTTTATGTTTAATATGATTTATACCAAATTTATCTACTTATGGGGTTATTTATTATTTTTTAAATTTAGGGCAAAATTTAATAAAAAATATTGATTTAGGTTGAAGAGAAATATATAGAGGACAAGGGATAGTTAATATTTTAAAGAATTATTCTATTTTTTATAATGTTTTTCAGTTAAATAATATAAAAATTTATTTATTTAGATTTATTCTATGATTATTTATAATATTCATAATAATTTTATTATTTATTTAAATTTAAATAGCTTATATTATAGAGCATAATATTGAAGATATTAAGGAAATTATTTTAATTTTTAAATATTTATAAAAATTTAATATTTTATTTTTACAATGAAAATGTAATGTTTTAATAAACTATATAAATAATTAGAAATATTAATGGAATTTAACCACTAAAAATTAAGTTAGCAGCTTAATTTTAAACTTTATATTTCTTAATTGGAAATTTCTTAATTGGAATATTTATTCAATTTTATCATTAACAGTGATATACCTCTTTTTGGTTTCAATTAAGTAATTAGTAATAAACTATTATTATTTAAATAAGGAGTAAATTACTCTATCTTTTAAGTCGAAATTAAATGCATTTATTGCTTCTTATTTAAATTAATTTAAATAATTTAAATATAAGGTAAATTGAGAGTTCAATATTTTTTGAATGCAAATCAAATATTTTAATTAAATTATAACCCTAATTTGTTCAAGTTAATATGTTTTGATTTCATTCATGATAAACTCCTAATAATAAAATAATAATAAAAAAAATACTTGTTTTTATTCAAATTAAAAAATTAACTGTTTTAAATAAGTAAATAATAGGGAAAATTAAAGCAATCTCAACATCGAAAATTAAAAAAATAATTGTGATTAAAAAAAAATGTAATGAGAAAGGAATTCGAGCAGAGGATTTAGGGTCAAATCCGCACTCAAATGGTGAACATTTTTCTCGATCGTTAAAAGATTTTTTAGATAAAATAATTGATAAAATTATAAGTAAATTTGAAAATATTAAGATTAAAATTAAAATAGTTGTTATTAAAATAATTATTTATATTAAAAATAATTAAACTTTTTGATTGGAAGTCAAATATACTAAATATATTATATAAATAATTAATTACCTCATCAGTAAATAGAAATATAAAGAAATAATCATACTACATCTACAAAGTGTCAATATCATGCAGCTGCTTCAAATCCAAAGTGATGATTACTTGAGAAATGATTTGAGTTATGACGTAAAAAGCAAATTAATAAAAATAATGTTCCAATAATTACATGAAGGCCATGAAATCCAGTAGCCATAAAAAAAGTTGATCCATAGATACTATCTGCAATAGTAAAAGGAGCTTCTAAATATTCATAAGCTTGAAGAATTGTGAAATAAATTCCTAAGGTAATAGTAATAAAAAGACTTTGAGTTGCTTGAGAATAATTATTTTCTATTAAAGCATGATGAGTTCAAGTGACTGTTACTCCTGAACTAATTAAAATAATAGTATTAAGAAGAGGGATATGAAAGGGGTTAAAGGGGGTAATTCTTAAAGGAGGTCATATAGATCCAATTTCAATATTAGGGGATAAACTTCTATGAAAAAAGGCCCAAAAAAATGATAAAAAAAAGAAAATTTCTGACACAATAAAAAGAATTATTCCTCATCGAAGTCCTTTTGTTACTAAAATTGTATGTTTACCTTGATAAGTACCTTCTCGGCTTACATCTCGTCATCATTGATATATAGTTAAAAGTGTAATAATATAACCAATAATTAATAGATTTATATTAAAATTATGGAATCATTTTACTAAACCAGTTACTAAAGTTATAACTCCGATAGCTCCTGTTAATGGTCAGGGTCTATAATCTACTAAGTGATAAGGATGACTATATAAATTTTTCATTAATTAACTTCTCTAGAATAAAGTGTTCTTAAAATTGCAATTACATATGATTGAATAATAGCAACTGCTGATTCTAAAATTAGTAAAAGAATTTGAATTAAAATTAAAAAAATAATTAAATAAGATGGGATAATTGATCCTATATTTCTTAATAAAGTTATTAATAAATGTCCTGCAATTATATTGGCAGTTAATCGAACAGTTAAAGTTCCAGGTCGGATAATATTACTGATAGTTTCGATTAAAACTATAAAAGGTATAAGAATTGTAGGAGTACCTTGAGGAATTATATGAATAAATATATGTTGATAATTGTTAATTCATCCATAAAGTATAAATCTTAATCAAAGGGGTAGAGAAATACTTAATGATAATGATAAATGACTAGTTCTTGTAAAAATATAAGGAAATAATCCTAAAAAATTATTAAATAAAACAAATGAGAATAAAGAAATAAAAATGAATGTTGATCCTTGAAAATAATTATTTTTTAATAAAGTTTTAAATTCATTATGAAGTTTTAATAAAATAAATTTTCATATAATAAAATGACGATTTGGAATAAATCAAAAAGAACAAGGTAAAAATAATAATCCTAAAAAAGTTCTTAATCAATTAATTGATAAATTTAAAATATTTGTAGAAGGATCAAAAATTGAAAATAAGTTACTTATCATTTTCAAATAAGATTTTTAATTTTTTTATTAGTTAATTTATTATTAGATTTATTTATATTAAAATTAAAAATATAATAATTTATAATATTAAAAATAAAGAAAATAATAATAAAAAAAATAAATGATAATATTCAATTAATTGGTATTATTTGTGGGATAAAAGAATATTAATATATTAATAATTTAAATTTGACATATTTATGTTATTTAATTTAACTAATTCTTTAGATAAATAAAAATAATAAATTAATAATATTTATCATTAGAAGTAATTGTTAATTTACTATAAAATGGTTTAAGAGACCAGTACTTACTTTCAGTCATCTAATGAGGAAGGATAATTATTAATTCAATTAATAAAATTTTTAATTGAAATTCTTTCAATTACAATAGGTATAAAACTATGATTAGCTCCACAAATTTCTGAACATTGACCAAAAAAAATTCCAGGTCAATTAATAAAAAAATTTGTTTGATTTAATCGACCTGGATTGGCATCTACTTTCACTCCTAAAGAAGGAATAGTTCATGAATGAATAACATCTGAAGCTGTTACTATAATTCGAATTTGGTTGTTTATTGGTAGAATAATTCGGTTATCAACATCTAATAAACGAAATCTATTTAATGATAAGTCATTAGTTGGGATTATATAAGAATCAAATTCAATATTATGAAAATCAGAATATTCATATCTTCAATATCATTGGTGTCCAATAGATTTTAAAGTAATTAAAGGATTATTAAGTTCATCTAGTAAATAAAGTAATCGTAAAGAAGGTAAAGCAATAAAAATTAAAGTAATAGCTGGGAGAATTGTTCAAATTAATTCAATTATTTGTCCTTCTAAAAGAAATCGATTAATATAATTATTAAAAAATAATCTAATTATTAAATAACCTACTAGAATTGTAGTTATAATTAAAATAATTAAAGTATGATCATGAAAAAAAGTAATTTGTTCTATAAGTGGGGATGCCCCATTTTGTAAGTTTAAATTTGATCAAGTGGCCACTTCTAAAAAAAGGAAAATTCCTTTATTTATGGGGTTTAAATCCATTACATATAGTCTGCCATATTAGAAATTACTTAAAATTGGTAATTCATTATATGAATGCTCTGCTGGAGGTAAATTTTGGTATCATTCAATAGAAGAAGGTATATTTAAGGTAAATAAAGCAATTCGTTGATAAATTATTGATTCTCAAATAATAATTAATATGAGTATTACGGCAAGCAGTGAAATGTAAGATCCTAATGATGAAATTAGATTTCAAGAGAGGTAAGAATCTGGATAATCAGAATATCGTCGAGGTATTCCAGCTAACCCTAAAAAATGTTGAGGGAAAAAAGTTAAATTAACTCCTAAAAATATAATAAAAAATTGAATTTTTAATAAAAATGGATTTAAAGATAATCCAGTAAATAAAGGGTATCAATGAATAAATCCTCCTATAATAGCAAATACTGCCCCTATGGAAAGAACATAATGGAAATGTGCTACAACATAATATGTATCATGTAGAGTAATATCAATGGATGAATTAGCTAAAATAACTCCAGTTAATCCTCCTACTGTAAATAAAAACACAAATCCTAATCTTCATAAAATTGAAGGACTATAATTAATTTGAGTTCCATGAAGAGTTGCTAATCAACTAAAAATTTTAATACCAGTTGGAACTGCAATAATTATAGTTGCTGATGTAAAATAAGCTCGAGTATCAATATCTATTCCTACAGTAAATATATGATGAGCTCAAACAATAAATCCTAATAAACCAATAGCCATTATTGCATAAATTATACCTAAACAACCAAAAGTTTCCTTTTTTCCACTTTCTTGTGAAATAATATGTGAAATTATACCAAATCCTGGTAAAATTAAAATATAAACTTCTGGATGTCCAAAAAATCAAAAAAGATGTTGATATAAAATAGGATCTCCTCCTCCAGCAGGATCAAAAAAAGAAGTATTTAAATTACGATCTGTTAAAAGCATAGTAATAGCTCCTGCTAAAACTGGTAAAGAAAGTAATAAAAGAAAAGCTGTAATTCCGACTGCTCATACAAATAAAGGTATTTGATCAAAAGATAAATTATTTATTCGTATATTAATAATTGTTGTAATAAAATTAATAGCTCCAAGAATAGAGGAAATTCCAGCTAAATGTAAAGAGAAAATAGCTAAATCAACAGATCTACCTCCATGAGCAATATTAGAAGAAAGAGGGGGGTAAACAGTTCAGCCAGTACCTGCTCCATTTTCTACAATTCTTCTAGAGATTAAAAGGGTTAATGAGGGGGGTAGAAGTCAAAAACTTATATTATTTATTCGAGGGAAAGCTATATCAGGAGCTCCTAATATCAATGGTACTAATCAATTTCCAAATCCTCCAATTATAATAGGTATTACTATAAAGAAAATTATAATAAAAGCATGAGCTGTAACAATAGTATTATAAATTTGATCATCACCAATTAAAGATCCGGGGGTTCCTAATTCTGCTCGAATTAATAATCTTAAAGAAGTTCCGACCATTCCTGCTCAAATTCCAAAAATGAAATATAAAGTTCCAATATCCTTATGATTAGTTGAGTAAAGTCATTTTCGCTGAAAAATAATAAAATGGCTGAGGGGTAAGCGATAAATTGTAAATTTATTTACGAGAAAATTCTCTTTTATTAAGCTTTATAGTCAATAATGATATAAGATTGCAAATCTTAAGGGGTAAAAATTACTAAGGCTTAAAGAAATTTTCTTTATAAATAATTTTGAAGACTATTAGTTTAATTTAACTTAAAACCTTCCTTCATTTTTAAAAAAATAAAAAAGTTCTTAGGATTATCCCTAAGGTTGAAATTAATGAAAAAAAATTTATTAATCATAAAAAATTATTATTTAAATTAATTTTTAATCATTTTATTTTAAAATAGTTGAATATAAAACATGAATAAATAATTCGAATATAAAAAAAAATAATAATTAAGCTGGATATAATAAATAAAAAAGTTAATAAATAAAATTCATTTATTATTAAAAAATTAATTATAATTCATTTAGGTAAAAATCCTAAAAATGGGGGTAATCCTCCTAAAGATAAGAAATTAATTAATAAATTTAGTTTAATTAAAGGAGTAATATTATTAATAAATAATTGATTAATAAAAAATATATTTAAATTGAAAAAAATAAAACATATGATACTAATTAAAAAGGAATATATTCTAAAATAAAAAATTCATAAATTTTCGCTAATTATAATGGAATAAATTATTCAACCTAAATTATTAATAGAGGAAAATGCTATTAATTTTCGGAGAGAAGTTTGGTTTAACCCTCCAATAGCACCAATTATAATATTAAAAATAATTATTAAATATAAAAAATTTTTATTAAAATAATATGATAGTAAAATTATGGGGGTAATTTTTTGTCAAGTTATTAAAATAAAATTATTTAATCAAGATAAACCTTCTACAATATTTGGGAATCAAAAATGGAAAGGAGCTGAACCTATTTTTATTAATAATGAAGAATTAATTGTAATTGAAATAAAATTATCTGTATTAAAATTTTTTAATAAGGTTATTTTTAATAAAATTATAAATAAAAAATTAATAGAAGCAATAGATTGAGTTAGAAAATATTTTAAGGCAGCTTCAGAGGCTAGTAAATTTGAGGGAGATGAAATTAGGGGGATAAATCTTAATAGATTAATTTCTAAGCCAATTCAACAACCAAATCAAGAATTTGAAGAAATTGAAATTAATGTTCTAAAAAAAAGAATAAAAGAAAAAAATATTTTATTGGAATTGTTTAAAAAGTAAATTTAAAATATTATTATTTAAATAAGGAGAATTATAAGTTCTTTATTCTAGAGAATTATATTTTAGTGTAAGATGCACAATAGTTTTTGATACTATTAGGTATAGTTTAATTCTATAAAATATAATAAAGGTAGAATTTCTACTTAATTTATCCCATCAGAATAATCCTTTAATCAGGCACTTTATTCCTTAAAAAAAAGAAGAATCTTTATATTTGAGGTATGAATCCAAAAGCTTAAATTTAGCTTATTTTTAA